TACTTTGGCAGGATTATTCGTAACTGCGTATTTACAATACAGACGCGGTGATCAGCTGGAGCTTTGATTGATTGAGTAACATTTCTTTTTTTTTTTTTTATTTTGATTGACCTCCTCTCTACAGGAGGTCAATTTTTAATTGTAATTCAACTTCTTTAGTTAGTTTATTGTTATTCAATATAACAAAGAACACAATCACGCTCTGTAGGATTTGAACCTACGACATCGGGTTTTGGAGACCCGCGTTCTACCGAACTGAACTAAGAGCGCTTTCTTATGACAGAAGATATAACTGTAAGGAAAAAAATTCCTTTTGTACCCTTAATTCAATAAACACATCTTGCATGCATATAGTATGATAAAATAAAAATTTATGCCCAATTATAATCGATCTCAAATAACCCCTTGTTACTTCCCATAGGAGGAGTAATAGGTAGGGATGACAGGATTTGAACCCGTGACATTTTGTACCCAAAACAAACGCGCTACCAAGCTGCGCTACATCCCTTTTTTTTTTTTCAATTGTCGTACAGTGTCATTGTACAAAAGCCCTGTCTTGTTTTCCACATCGTCATTTTCTCCTTTATCTATATAAAATGAATTTTCTTGCCATTTATTCTTTTTGCTTTCATATACATATAATAAACTATATACATCTGAAATTAAACCTAAGATAAAAAAAAAAGAATGGCTATTTATAGGTTCAGGGTATTTTTTTTTTCTGTTTTAGGGTAGGGGCGGGGGCAAGAAAATCCCACTACTGACTCATTGTACATAGACATTTTAGTTATAAATGTTGCATAAAAAGAAAAGTGATCCTTAATTTAGTTCCAGCATCTGATCATACATGTATTACAATAAAGAAGGAGGATTTTCAATGCGAGATATAAAAACATATCTCTCTGTGGCACCTGTGCTAAGTACTCTATGGTTTGGGTCTTTAGCAGGTTTATTGATAGAAATTAATCGTTTATTCCCGGATGCCTTGTCATTTCCTTTTTTTTAATTCTCGTTATTGATATGGGAAGAAATGAAGAAAATTAGAGATACAAAAAATTCTATGTGACTAATTTCCCCCCCCTTTTTTTTTAGTTGTTTAGGATAGGAAGAAAAGAGAAAGAAAAAAAGGGGGTATTTAACCCCAGCGTGGGATGGGGTGGGTCTAATATCGAATTTGATTGGTAGAATAGAAATAGGGGTCTAAGGTCTAAGATAGGCATCACAAATATAAAATACGTAAATGAAATACTGTGATTAGACTAAGAACAATTTCTAGTTAGAAAAAGTTGTATTAGTTAATTATTACATTATAATGAATATGAATGTTTTCAAAAGCAAATTTTAGTGACTTCTATTGATTTTATTTTTAGATTTTATGTTCCTTTCTTCTTCTTCGGTTCGGGTCAAAAATAGAAGAGTTGAGTCGATCCAAAATCCAAAGCAAAGGGGGTCCATGGCAAAAGGTAAAGATGTAAGAGTCAGAGTTATTTTGGAATGTACCAGTTGTGTCCGAAACGGTGTCACTAAAGAATTTCCGGGCATTTCTAGATATATTACTCAAAAGAATCGACACAATACACCCAGTCGATTAGAATTAAAAAAATTTTGTCGCTATTGTAAAAAGCATACAATTCATGGGGAAGTAAAGAAATAGATCGAACAGAACGTGTGGGCGATCCTCCCAATCCAAGGAGCAAGAAGCGGTTAATAACAAATAACATATTAACATATATATATATATAAATATATATATAAAATATAAAAAAATATATATAAAATATAAATATATATAATAAATATAAATAATATATAAAATATAAATAATATAAAATATAAATAATAAAATAATTATAAATAATAATAATATTATAATATTATAATATATATAAATATATATAATATATATAAAATATAAATATATTAATATATATAAATATATAATATATAAAATATAAAATATAAATAATAATATATATAAATATAGAAAAATATAGAAATAAAACCCTATCCTATTTCGGTCGGATCTTAAATGCATGAAGAAATCAGATTTTAGAGATAAGGAATAAACCATGGATAAATCCAAGCAATCTTTCCATAAACCCAAGCGATCTTTTCGTAGGCGTTTGCCCCCAATTGGATCGGGGGATCGAATTGATTATAGAAACATGAGTTTAATTAGTCGATTTATTAGTGAACAAGGAAAAATATTATCTAGACGAGTGAATAGATTAACCTTGAAACAACAACGATTAATTACTATTGCTATAAAACAAGCTCGTATTTTATCTTTGTTACCTTTTCTTAATAATGAGAGACCATTTGAAAGAACCGAGTCGATCCCTAGAGCTACTGGTCCTAGAACCAGAAATAAATAGGCATACCATACTCTTCAATTGGTTCAAAACTTCAATATGAACTCAATGAACTCAACATTGAAGTTTTTGAAAAAGACTAGAATCCGTATTTCATTATTGTGTTGTAATAAAAAAATGGGGAAGAAAATAATCCTTTTTTTATTGAAATGAAACATGTTCGTTCATTCATACTACTTATCTTAATTTATTTTTATTCTATCTTCCCGGAGTTTATTCTCCGGGGAATTTTGTTTCAACCATTCCTGTATATAATTTTATAATCTCTTTTATTTGGTAATCCTTTTGTAAATAATGCAAAGACAATTCTTATTTAATATAGCTATTTGCGCAGGTATTTTACGATTAAGAAGCAATTGCCTCTTGTACAGATTATGTATCAATCTACTATAACTATAGGAAACCTCGTTCTCACGAGTTACTGCATTTATCCGAGTGATCCACAAACGACGAAAATCTCTCTTTTGCCTACCTCTATCTCTATAAGCGGAAACCAAAGCTCTCATTTTCTGTTGAGTAATAGTTCGAGTAAGTCTTGAATGAGCCCCTCGAAAGCTTGATGCAAATAAACGAATTTTTGTTCGGCGTCTCCGAGCTGTATATCCTCGTCTAACTCTGGTCATTTAATCAAATTAAACTTTGATGAATAACTAATTGATTTCTGTTCGTTCAGTCATTCTTTTTCCCCGGTTCAATTAATAACAAAACTGATTATTCCGATATATAAAATAAAAATTCCAATGGCTTTTGCTACTATAACCTTCCCAACCACAATTTTTTATTTTATTTCTTTCAGTCAGGTATTTCGCTTGTGGAAATAAGAAATTAGACCAATCCAATCAATAATAAAAAAAAATTGTATTGTAAAGTACAAAATTTATAAATTATTAAAAAAAAAAAAAATAGTGGATTCCTTCGTTTCTATGGTTACTTCTTAAACGGCGAGGTCCTCTCTATACACCGGAGCTCTTTCTCCCATTCCATTTAATCAATGTTTTTGGTAACTTGTACAGTTCGCACTTTTTGGCTCTACCCATGAATTATACAGTAATAGGTCTTTTCACAATGAGAGCTATCCATACAGTGACGGCATTTAATTATGAAAGTTGGCTAGGTAGCTGACCCTGTTAGTCCGTTATTTCAAGAATAGGAGCATAATTGTTTTGCTTCTTAAATATTGTTTCCCCGCTTAATGGATAACCTTTTGCTACCAATGGAGAATTTATTTTCATCTCAAATCGAGGTGATTGGATTTGCACCAACAGAAACCATAAAATTCATACACAATCAATAGAGGTAAGGTATATGATACATCTTTTTTTTAGTTTTATTTAGATAGTAGACACTATTCTTCCATTTTTCCATTCTATCTATTCATTGGTACTAGTCATTGATACTGGAACAATTGTATCATTTGTTCGAGCTCATGATCTAAACGAGTCGCACATACACCCTAGTACATGTTCCTCGACGCTGAGGGCATCCTCGAAGAGCGGGGGATTTCGTGACATTTCTGATTGGCTGTCTTGCATTTCTAATAAGTTGTTTAATAGTTGGCATGTTGAATCGTATATATATGATGGGATTATAATAGGCTGGTTTAGATCGATCTTAACCTGATGATTATGAATTTTTTCCCTTCAATTGAATGAATATTTGACTTGAGTAAAATAAAAATATTCAATATCAAATCGCGGAAAATTCAAATTACGGTTTGAAATGGAATCATGTATTTACACGGGATCCCCAGCATTTTCGACCGCTACAAGATCAATAATGCCGTAAGCTTCGGCTTCTGTTGCTGACATAAAAACATCCCTTTCCATGTCTTCGGATACAACCCATAAAGGGTTGCCCGTTCTTTGTACATAAACCCTTGTGAGGGTTTCGCGAAGTTTCAGTAGTTCTTCCGCTTCCAGGAGGAATTCCCCTGCCTGTGCCTCATAAAAAGAACTAGCAGGTTGGTGAATCATAACCCTGATTATATAACATCCATCATGAGCGGCTCCTCTATCTCACACGATTGGTCGAAGGAATAAAAATAACAATAAGAAAAAGATAGAATTGAACAACCGTACAGGCATCTTTTGTACATTGCATACGGCTCCGCAATGGAATTGACCTTTCCCTTCCGTCCGCCAAGGAAAGGGACAAAAAAGGTACTAGAAACAAATAGAGTCCATCCGATCCAGATCGTTGAATGATCCATTTACCATCCTTCCTTTCGTAGAAGTCAAAAATACTATGATGGTTCTGTTGCTTTATATATTTCTTATTTATCTCGTCTTAAATTTAGCAATCCCAAGGTTTTTCTGACCCGATCAGAAAAAAGATCTTTTTTTTTTTTTTTCTTTTTTATAACATTAATATCAGAAAGGCACTTCTGGTGTGTAAGAAAAATGGTTTGTGACGCTGAAACAGACCTCCGACGCATAAGATCAAATCGGAAATAACCTTTGTTTCATACTACTATTTCGATATATAATTTCATGTTATGAAAAAACAAAAAAGGTTTGTTCATATCGAACTTAAAATGCCATGCTATTATTACTTATTATTCATGTTCTATATGGCGAAGACATAGTCTTTTTTTTTTTTCAAATAAAAAACTCATTGGCGCCAAGCGTGAGGGAATGCTAGACGTTTGGTAATTTCTCCTCCGACCAGAATGAAAGATCCCATTGAAGCGGCTAATCCCATGCATATTGTATGCACCTCAGGTGGCACAAATTGCATAGTATCATAAATAGCTATTCCTGGTATTACCCATCCCCCCGGGGAGTTTATAAACAAATAAAGATCCTTAGTATCGTTCTCTATACTAAGATAGACCATAAGACCAACAAGTTGATTCGAGATCTCGCTATCAACCTCTTGTCCTAAAAAAAGTAATCTTTCTCGATAAAGTCGGTTGATTAGGACAAAATTGTATCCTTTAGTAACCGTACATGCACCTTTGGGTGCATACGGTTCAAAAAAGCGAAAATAAAATCAATGTATCGATTCCAGTTCTATTTCTTTTTTTTTTTTTTTTAACAAGGGTTTTTCTCTAATGAAAGGACTTTTTCTTATATTATTCATTCTTTTTTTCAATAAACTTCATAAGTTTTTGCTTCCTTCCCTAGAAAACCCTATCTAAAAAAAAAAAAAGAATTCAAAAAACTTATTATATTATTATTGAACTAACCTCTCATTGATGTATTGTTTCATCGAGATTCAAATCACGATGTCATTTTCTTGTTCCTAAATGGGCCCATTTCATTCTTTTAGGTTCATGTTCTACTCCGGGTAAATATCTATCCGAATTATATTTGCACATATAGGGCAAATTATGTCAGTGCCACTTTTTCTACGATTTTTTTCAATTCTTTTCATACCTTCCGCCAAACTATTTGATATTTTTATTATACTATTCCGTTGATTGGTAGTTTGAGATAACCCCCCTAGGGGATAAAAATCCTTTATGATACAAGTGGTAATGGTACCTATATTACCAATTTGGTATTTTCTGAACGGAGCCTTAATATTTCATTTTATTGGTACAAGCCAACCATAAATTCTTCTAATTTAGATTATTGATCTTTAAAAAAATGTGATTTAATTGTACTTCGCGCTCCGAGTTTTTGAAGGTTCAATCAATCTTTCTTGGGCGAAACAGAGGATATCTCGATCGGGAGAGAGAACGGGTAAATCCCATATGACCCAATATGTCTGACAAGTCGCACTATATGTCAATCCAAACTGCATCTTCCTCTCCAGGACTCCGAAAAGGTACTTTTGGAACACCAATGGGCATTAAATAAAAAAAAAAAAGAAATTAAAGTACTATATTTTACTTTGATGTGGAAACGTAACAATGAATTTATTATTTTGTCCTCATAATTTTAATTTCTGTTTCTCCTATTTTATACATAGATTGGGGGGTTCATACAGAAATCGGGAATGAATAAAATAAAGAAAAATTCTTATGAGGGGATCGTTCGAATAATCAACAAGTGTTTATGCATTCGTTTTCCAAAAATTAAATAAATTCCCCATTGCGTATTGTTACTTATCGGGTATAGAATAGATCTGCTTCTCTTTGTTCCTACGAACAGAAATTTTCTATTATTTCCAATGTAACGGAATAAATATGAACCCTTGTTCATAGATAATCTACTGAAAAAGGTTAGGTACATAGTATATATATTTTTGTTTTTTAGTCCAATGCGATAAAGTTACATAGTGTCTATTTATCTTTGATAAAGGGGTATTTCCATGGGTTTGCCTTGGTATCGTGTTCATACCGTTGTATTGAATGATCCCGGTCGGTTACTTTCTGTCCACATAATGCATACAGCTTTAGTTTCTGGTTGGGCCGGCTCAATGGCTCTATACGAATTAGCGGTTTTTGATCCTTCTGACCCCGTTCTTGATCCAATGTGGAGACAGGGTATGTTCGTTATACCCTTCATGACTCGTTTAGGAATAACCAATTCATGGGGTGGTTGGAGTATTACAGGGGGAACTATAACGAATCCGGGTCTTTGGAGTTACGAAGGTGTGGCAGGTGCACATATTGTGTTTTCCGGCTTGTGCTTCCTGGCGGCTATCTGGCATTGGGTGTATTGGGACCTAGAAATATTCTGTGATGAGCGTACGGGAAAACCCTCTTTGGATTTGCCCAAGATTTTTGGAATTCATTTATTTCTTTCAGGGGTAGCTTGTTTTGGTTTTGGTGCATTTCATGTAACAGGCTTGTATGGTCCTGGAATATGGGTGTCCGATCCTTATGGACTAACTGGAAAAGTCCAACCTGTAAATCCAGCGTGGGGCGCGGAAGGTTTTGATCCTTTTGTTCCAGGAGGCATAGCTTCTCATCATATTGCAGCGGGGACATTAGGCATATTAGCAGGTCTATTCCATCTTAGCGTCCGCCCGCCTCAACGTCTATACAAAGGATTACGTATGGGAAATATTGAAACTGTCCTTTCCAGTAGTATTGCTGCTGTATTTTTTGCAGCTTTCGTTGTTGCCGGAACTATGTGGTATGGTTCAGCAACTACCCCGATTGAATTATTTGGCCCCACTCGTTATCAGTGGGATCAGGGATATTTTCAGCAAGAAATATATCGAAGAGTTGGTGCTGGACTAGCTGAAAATCTGAGTTTATCGGAAGCTTGGTCGAAAATTCCCGAAAAATTAGCTTTTTATGATTACATTGGTAATAATCCGGCAAAGGGAGGATTGTTCAGAGCGGGCTCAATGGACAATGGGGATGGAATAGCTGTTGGGTGGTTAGGACACCCTATCTTTAGAGATAAAGAAGGACACGAGCTTTTTGTACGTCGTATGCCTACTTTTTTTGAAACATTTCCAGTAGTTTTGGTAGATGGAGATGGAATTGTGAGAGCCGATGTTCCTTTTAGAAGGGCAGAATCAAAGTATAGTGTCGAACAAGTAGGTGTAACTGTTGAATTCTATGGTGGCGAACTTAATGGAGTTAGTTACAGTGATCCAGCTACTGTGAAAAAATATGCTAGACGCGCCCAGTTGGGGGAAATTTTTGAATTGGATCGGGCTACTTTGAAATCCGACGGTGTTTTTCGTAGCAGTCCCAGGGGTTGGTTCACTTTCGGGCATGCTTCATTTGCTTTGCTTTTCTTTTTCGGACACATTTGGCATGGCGCTAGAACCTTGTTCCGGGATGTTTTTGCTGGTATTGATCCAGATTTGGATGCTCAAGTGGAATTTGGAACATTCCAAAAAATTGGAGATCCAACCACAAGGAGACAGACAGTCTGATACAACATTACTCTGGTATTTTTCGCCTACATTTGAATTTTATTTTTTTTACATGGGATAGGGGACAGAGAAATCGTGACTTGAATCACGGCTTTTTCTTTAACCCTTTCCCTTTCTTTATCTGATTGATAAATGATCCAAAACAAAATAAATAGATTTGGAAGCTATAATTGTAAACCACGATCGAATCTATGGAAGCATTGGTTTATACATTCCTGTTAGTCTCTACTCTAGGGATAATTTTTTTCGCTATCTTTTTTCGAGAACCCCCTAAGGTTCCGACTAAAAAATGAAATGATTTTTCATTATCTCAATTGAAGTAATGAACCTCCCAATATGGCATATTGGGAGGTTCATTACTTCGACTAGTCCCCGTGTTCCTCGAATGGGTCTCTTAGTTGTTGAGAGGGTTGCCCAAAAGCAGTATATAAGGCGTACCCAGTAAAGCTTACAAGTAAACCAGATATGGAGATGGCGACTAAGGTTGCTGTTTCCATTATTCGATTTCAAGATCGCGAAAGGTCTACAATAAGATAGTTTATTTACAACTACAACGGAATGGTATACAAAGTCAACAGATCTCAACCGATAAAATAGTATTTATGGCTACACAAACTGTTGAGGGTAGTTCTAGATCTGGGCCAAGACGAACTCTTGTAGGGGATTTATTGAAACCGTTGAATTCGGAATATGGTAAAGTAGCTCCGGGCTGGGGTACTACTCCTCTCATGGGAGTCGCAATGGCTCTATTTGCGGTATTCCTATCTATTATTTTGGAGATTTATAATTCTTCCGTTCTATTGGATGGAATTTCAGTGAGTTAGGTTCATAAGAGCAATGAAGTACTAGTAAAAAAAAAAAAAAAACAACTTAGGACTCGGATTTCAAGCCTATTTTTGTAGTTCGACCGTGAAATTCCTTTGTTTCGGTATTTCATTTCCGGAATATGAGTGTGTGACTTGTTATAATTGATCCTATGGATATACAGAAAGTGGATCTGTCATCTCGATAGAGATGATTCCACCCCGTCGGATATTTATATTTATTCTAGTTTCCGGAGCACGAAATATATCGAATAGATCAAGAAAAGAAATATTTGGACTATGATTCATACCTATTATTAAAACCTCGTAACCGGACTCAAAAAAAAAAAATGAAAAAAGTTATAAATCAAACAATTTTTATTTTTTCAGAATTATGTACTTTGACGAAAGTACAACTATTTCTCTGGATTTTGTTGAGTCACTACATCTATTCATTAAATAAGTGATGATCAAATGGTTCTTACTCAGAGAACCTTTGAGTTTTAATTTTGTTTAGGGACTTATTGATGAATCATCGTGGTTCTAGTATGAATCTGAGGTTTCAATTGATTCATAGGGTCTCAACAAGAGAATTCCTATCAAAAGTAAAACAATAGTCAATTTTCATTACGCAAAAAAACTAAAAAAAAAATACTAAATAGGGAAGAGAAGATTCAAGAGGCCTGTAATAATCAATATAAAAAAGAAAGATGGATGAGCTAACTTGATTTTTTTTAGCATTATCATCACAAAGAACAGATTTCGGATTTTCATTTCTTTTGAGCCTCGGGGTAGATTGAATCGAGTGACTAAAAAGTTTCAAAAATTCTATTACATATTCGTTTAAACAGTATTTGTATGTTTTTGCTTGAGCCGTACGAGATTAAATTCTCATATACGGTTCTCGGGGGGGGGGGGGGGGAGTTCCCCCTGGTTACCTATCTCAATAAAGTATATGACTGGTTCGAAGAGCGTCTCGAGATTCAGGCGATTGCAGATGATATAACTAGCAAATACGTTCCTCCTCACGTCAACATATTTTATTGTTTAGGGGGGATCACACTTACTTGTTTTTTAGTACAAGTAGCTACGGGTTTTGCTATGACTTTTTACTATCGACCAACTGTTACAGAGGCCTTTTCCTCTGTTCAATACATAATGACTGAGGCCAACTTTGGCTGGTTAATCCGATCAGTTCATCGATGGTCAGCAAGTATGATGGTTCTAATGATGATTTTGCACGTATTTCGTGTGTATCTCACAGGCGGATTTAAAAAACCTCGCGAATTAACTTGGGTTACGGGTGTAGTTCTCGCTGTATTGACTGCATCTTTTGGTGTAACTGGTTATTCCTTACCTTGGGACCAAATTGGTTATTGGGCAGTAAAAATTGTGACAGGCGTACCTGAAGCTATTCCTGTAATAGGATCGCCTTTGGTAGAGTTATTACGCGGAAGTGCTAGTGTGGGTCAATCCACTTTGACTCGTTTTTATAGTTTACACACTTTTGTATTGCCTCTTCTTACTGCTGTATTTATGTTAATGCACTTCTCAATGATACGTAAGCAAGGTATTTCAGGTCCTTTATAAACTAAAGAAGACAGATCATAGATATTTGTAATCGATCCTATATTATTTCGGAAAGGAACAATAGTATCTCATTGCTACAAATATGGATTATTGAAAAAAATAAGACATGTTATTTGGATATTTCTCTTCAACTCCAAAGTATTCTTTATTTGATACTTTGATATGAATAGTTGAAGTGGATCCTCCGAAGAGAAGATGGATTATGGGAGTGTGTGACTTGAACTATTGATTGGGCCATGCGGATATATGATTTTATCCGCCACATTGGAATTCACAACCAAACGTGTCTCCGCATCCAATCACCGCGCGAGTTCCCTTACGTAGCGGAAGATAGGCTGGTTCGCTTGAGGAGAATCTTTTCCATGATTATACCCGAATCCATGTTATGCATGGACAGGCTCCGTAAGATCCTGTAAAATAGATGATGTGGCATAATCTGGATTATGTTTTATCTATTCTACTTACTTATTTATAGTTTATAGTATGGAAATGCATCCATTTCCTTTGCATCCGTCCAGATCCATGATACTATCGGAGTGAAATAAGTGATCTAAGGAAGAACAGAGGTTAAACTGTATTAGTAACAAGTAAATTCTTTGTATTTATAAGAAGACTCACGATATTGTGAGAATAAATACCAATCACAAGATATGAGATAATCCAAAAAGCACTTGATCATGATCAAATTTTAAGCCTACTTGGATATTGAGCATTTACCTGTAAGAACTTAATTCTTGCCAATGAATAGTTGCAACTCCGGAAAGTGGGGTTCGATAAATATTTTCTTACATAGAGTCACTATATATGTGTAGATATGGATGAAATATAGATTTGATATAGATCTACTTCTGTCATTCCTTTGATTTGATTCTTGCTCGAGCCGGATGATGAAAAATTATCATGTCCGGTTCCTTCGGGGGGTGGAAACATAAGAATTCACCTATCCCAATAACAAAGAAACCTGACTTGAATGATCCTGTATTAAGAGCTAAATTGGCTAAAGGGATGGGACATAATTATTACGGAGAACCCGCATGGCCCAATGATCTTTTATATATTTTTCCAGTAGTTATTTTGGGTACTATAGCATGTAACGTAGGCTTAGCGGTCCTAGAACCCTCAATGATTGGTGAACCGGCGGATCCATTTGCAACTCCTTTGGAAATATTACCCGAATGGTACTTCTTTCCCGTATTTCAAATACTTCGCACAGTACCAAATAAGTTGTTGGGTGTTCTTTTAATGGTTTCAGTACCTGCGGGATTATTAACAGTACCCTTTTTGGAGAATGTCAATAAATTCCAAAATCCATTTCGTCGTCCAGTAGCTACAACAGTCTTTTTGACCGGTACCGCAGTAGCTCTTTGGTTAGGTATTGGAGCAACATTACCTATTGATAAATCCCTGACTTTAGGTCTTTTTTAAATTGATTCAACCGTAAAATACTGCGCGTAGGTATCTAGGGAATAGTCGATTCAAACTGAATCCTCCCTAGATACATTATTTTTAATCTTTCTCAATACGGATTGTGCTTAAGATTAAAAAATTTCTTATCTTATATATAATCTTTATCTTATATATAATCTTATACTAATATATAAAATATAAATATATTTTATATATAAACTTTTTTATATTTTTATATTTAATTTTAATATAATATATAAAATATAAACTTTTTTTTTATAAAATTTATAAAATAGAGAAAAAAGATGAAGTAATTGTGATAGATTTAAAATGAAAACTTAGTCTTAGGTAAATTAATTGTGAAATGCTTCTGTAGAATGTCCACTATCTGTTTTACATCTTCTATCCGAAAATATTCAATTTTCATAAGATCTTCTTGACTGTTACTCAAAAGGTCCAATAATGTATGTATATTGGACCTTTTGAGACAATTATAGGTCCTGGAAGGCAATTCTGATTGGTCAATAAAAATACATTTCAATGCAATTTCTTTTTTGTTTTTCTTTAGATTAGCTAATCTATCATGAAAGGTAAAAGGGGGTAAAGTAAATCTGCTTTTCTTTTCTTCGAAATTAATGTCCTTTTCCTCTGCATGTAGAAAAGGAATAAAAAAATCAATCAAATTACGAGAAGCTTCATGGAGTGCTTCTTTAGGAGTTAAACTTCCATTTGTCCATATTTCTAGAAAAAGGATCTCTTGTTTTTCATTTCCATTCCCATAAGAATAAATACTATGATTCGCATTTAGAACAGGCATGGATACAGCATCTATAGGATAACTTCCATCTTGAGAGTTATTTGTGGGTCTCATACGATATCCACGATCTCTTTGGATTTGTAATCCAATACACAAATCCAGAGGCTCTGTTAGGGTAGCTATATGCTGTGTAGTGTCAACTATTTCTACAGAGGGTGGTAGGATAATATCTTGAGCTCTTATGTATCCGGGGCCTTTGACGCAAATGGATGCGTCTCGAGTGCCATATAGATTACTTCTCAATACAATTTCTTTCAAATTCATTAAAATTTCATGTACTGATTCTTCAACACCCACTATCGTAGAATATTCATGTGGTACTTTTTCGGATTTTGCACGTGTTATACATGTTCCCTCTATTTCTTCAAGTAAAGTCCGTCGCATAGCGATACCTATGGTATCGGCTTGACCTTTCATAAGCGGGGACAGAACGAAACGCCCATAATAAAGACGCTTACTGTCTATTCTTGATTCAACACACTTCCACTGTAGTGTTCGAGTGGATCCTGCTATTTCCTCTCGAACCATAATAATATATTATTGTTATTTGATTAGATTATTGAATCATTTATTTCTCTTGAAATTCGTTCAATTCTTATTTCTATACACGTCTTTTTTTAGGGGGTCTACATCCATTATGTGGCATAGGAGTTACATCACGTACGAAACTTAATAGTATACCACTTCGACGAATAGCTCGTAATGCTGCATCTCGTCCCGGACCAGGACCTTTTATCATGACTTCTGCGCGTTGCATACCTTGATCCACTACTGTACGAATAGCATCCGCCGCGGTGGCTTGAGCAGCAAAAGGTGTTCCTCTTTTTGCGCCTTTGAATCCAGAAGTACCCGCGGAGGACCAAGAAACCACCCGCCCTCGTACATCTGTAACAGTTACAATGGTATTGTTGAAACTCGCTTGAACATGAATAATTCCTTTTGGAATTCTACGTCCATTTCTGCGTGAACTAATTCTTGGTATAGGTTTTGTCATATTTTATCATCTCATAAATATGAGTCAGAAATATACGGAGATATCCATTTCATGTTAAAACAGATTCTTTTTTTTACATTGATCCTTCCTTTAGAAAAAAAAAGCTCAAAAGATTATCCTTGTCTCTGTTTATGTCTTGGATTAGAACAAATCACTATAATTCGTCCGCGCCTACGGATCAGTCGACATTTTTCACAAATTTTACGAACGGAAGCCCTTATTTTCATATTTACGATTCCTTACCTTAATTCTGAATCTATTCAATCTATTCTTTGAAGTAAAAAAAGTTTCCTTAATTTTTGAACCGCGAACCCCCACGAATGAAATAAAAAAATCCCCGAATCGTTCAAATCTTCCTTGCGAAGTCTATAAATTATACATTCCTTGCCGGTTGAACCATAACTACTTACTTCGATTTTGACTCTATCTCCTGGTAGTATCCGGATAAACGTCGATCCTCCCCGAAGCGTAACCTGGAATTAGATTTTAATTGTCTAAAGGGACACGGAACAGACCATTGAGAAGTGATTCGGTAATTAAACCCTCATGAATCCGTTTTTGTTTTTTTTTATTCCGGGCAAGCCTCCCTTGAAGTATCAATTAATGGGGGAGCAGTCATATAACTCACCTTTCCTCTCTTTTTCTTTTCACAACCTAGAAGTTAGAGATCAAATTTTTATGCCCTAGGAAAAGAATCACCATATATAACACAAAATTTCTCCCCCAACTCCTTCTAAGCGAGCTTCTCGATCTGTCATTATACCTCGAGAAGTAGAAAGAATAGCAATCCCCATTCCGCCTAAAATCCTAGGAATTCGTTGGTAGTTGGAATAGATTCGTAGACCTGGTCGGCTGATACGCTTTAAAATTGTTTTATATATTCTTTCCCTAGTTCTTTTATGTCGCAGGGTTGAAACTAAGAAATTTTTATTACTTTCTCGATGTTTTCTAACGTTTTCAATAAAACCCTCTCGCAGAAGTATTTTAACAATGTTTTCGGTGACATTTGTAGATGCTATTCGAACCGTTCCTTTTTTTTTCATGTCAGCATTTCTTATAGAAGTTATTATTTCGGCAATAGTGTCCCTACCCATGATGAACTATAATTATAGTTGCCTCCAAATTTTGATATAATCAACGTGTTTATTTTTTTTTTTTTTTTTTTATGAATTCATAAAAAAGTATATGCTTGAGACACAATCTACTAATTTATCTATTTCAGATATTCTACTATATCAATCATAATTCTATCTACTAATATTTATAATACTTCAGGAGCTAATGAGACGATTTTTGTGAAATTGAATTCTCTCAATTCCCTGGCAATTGCACCAAAAACTCGAGTCCCTTTTGGATTTCCTTCTTGATCAATGACAACTGCAGCATTGTCATCATATCGTATTCTCATACCGTTTTCACGCTTGAGTTCTTTACATGTACGTACAATTACAGCTCTAATAACTTCTGATCTTTCGAGCGGCATATTTGGCACTGCTTCTTTGATTACAGCAACAATAACGTCACCAATATGAGCATACCGGCGATTACTAGTTCCTAAAATTCGAATACACATCAATTCTCGAGCCCCGCTATTATCCGCTACATTTAAAAGGGTCTGAGGTTGAATCATATCATTTTTTATCTGCTCTTTCAATGCAAAGGATGAAGAAAGAAAAGAAATATTATCTGTCCAGAAAAAAAACCGCAATTGTATTTTTGCATTCATTCCTAATGCCCTTTTCTTTTGTTCTACATCTCTATCCCGCAATAATAAATTGAGTTCGTATAGGCATTTTGCACGCAGCTATTGAAATAGCTGCTCTGGCCACAGTTTCGGATACTCCGCCCATTTCATAAAGTATTCGACCCGGTTTAACAACAGATACCCAATATTCGGGAGACCCTTTCCCCGAACCCATACGGGTTTCTGTAGGTCTTACTGTAACAGGTTTGTCGGGAAATATACGTACCCATATTTTTCCCCCACGACGTGCATATCGGGTCATTGCTCTTCGCCCCGCTTCCATTTGTCTAGCTGTGATCCAAGCGGGTTCAAGTGCCTGAAGAGCGTATCTTCCAAAACAAATATGATTGCCTCTATAAGACATTCCTTTCATTCTCCCTCTATGTTGTTTACGGAATCTGGTTCTTTTGGGGTTATAGTTGATGGTTGTTTACCTCTTCCATCTCTACTGCAGAACCGGACATGAGAGTTTCTTCTCATCCGGCTCCTCGCGAAAGAAGAAACAATTCAATATAATTCAATATAAAGGATTCAATAATATTACAGATATACATGTATTTTATTAATAATACAATACACTAAAATACAATACACTAATAAATTGGATTTATTTTATTGATATTACATAGGAAAGCTGCATGCAAGATATATTTATCTTTACCCACAAGATATATATTTCACAAGATAATTTCTATTTCTATTAATATAATTATATTAATTATAATTATATTAATTATAATTATATTATATTAATTATATATTATATTAATTATATTTATATATTATATATATATTATATTATATATTATTTATATATATATATTATTTTTTTATATTTATTATTTATTTTAATCTTTTCTAAAAAAAAATATTTTAATACAAAAAATGTTTCGCGGGCGAATATTGACTCTTTTCTGCTTCATTTGTAGGGTCAACCCATGACTGTTTCAGAAAATTTTAATTAATAGGTTCCTGGTCCGTTCCGCCATCCCACCCAATGAATCATTAGGATTCGTTTTCAATAGAATCCTATGCAGTCACGGGTTCCGTCGTTCCCATGGCTTCTCCGTCAATGATTAGGCCTGAACTCGACAATGGAGCTCCCAACAAAATGCGTTTCCAAGTTAATCTCCTCAGTTTCTATTAACTAGGGGCTCTTTACTTTTTCAGTATTGATGCTTTATCACACTGCCTTTTATAAAAAAAAAAATGATTAATAAACCATACATATTGGAATCATATATCGTTGATATTTTTTTCTTTCTATCTATCGCCTTTCCATTTAATTTATCTACATCTCCTTTTTATTCACAACCCGGAATCCAATTTATTTTTTTGGAAAAATTTGCAGTTGCTACAACTATATGATCGATACCTCATATAGTGACTGTTTGGGGGATCTCGACAATACGAAGCCATAAGTTGGTTATTAGTTTCTATAGTTACTAGTTCATAATAGTGGTCAGTCTATTTTTTTTTTATACTGACTCTAAAGAAAAACCAAGACAACGAGTCACACACTAAGCATAGCAATTCTACCAAAAATTTAAATCAAATTTTTATGCATCCCTATAGAATTAAAAGAATTAAGCTCATATTTGATTCAACAAACAGGAGGAAAATAAAAAAGTTTTTCATTTATTGTTCTATCACTGGATAGAATAATAACATAAATAAAGGTCCATTATTTTCCGTCTACAAATATCCAAATTTTTATGCCTAATACTCCATAGATAGTTCGAACTGTATAGGAACAATAATCAATTTTAGCGCGAATGGTTTGTAGGGGAACCCTACCTTCTCTGATCCATTCGACACGTGCAATTTCTTTTCCGTCGATACGCCCTGCAATTTGTATTTGAATTCCTTTTGTATCTGTTTGCTCAGTTAATTCAATAGCTTTTTTCATTGCTTTTCGAAACGAAACTCTGTTTTTTAACTGTAAAGCTATGTATTCTGCCAGAATATTAGGTTGTCCATAAGGTTTTT